TATGAATGGGGGTATTCCCGATACTCACAAAGAAAAAGGGAAGTGATTTGGACAAAAAGGGAAGTGACTTGGACAAAAAGAGAAGTGACTTGGACAAAAAGAAACGAAGTGACTTAGACAAATCTTGTTTGTCGATAGCCTCGGACCAATCAATCGAATATTGACTCATACGTAATCGATCGAACACTACTTGAAAACGGTTCTTCTGTTCAGAAACGAAATGTTCCAAATGTTCCTGTAAATTCTTGCTCCCATTGGACCATTTGTATCTATATGCATCAGGATCCCGATTCATGGATCTCTCGGTTCGAGAAATAAGAGGATCAAACCATTTCTTCTGAGTCTCTTTCAAATTCAATAAATGTTGGTTGATCGTATATTTCATTATAGTTATATGATTCAGAGTATCATTTCCTATTTGATCCCTTTGAATTCCATATTCGAAGTTGCGATTGGATCTATTCATTAAAAAGAATCGATTCGATACATTTCTTATGTACCCATAGATGCTATATTGGATTTGAATCAGATTTCGGATCAATCTATATTGATTGACTGCCTCCATGATGTTGTTGCTAGCAAATACCGCTGTTTTTAGTTTTGGATCTTCCAAATCATTCCCGCAGTAGATCCGGACCAATTTTTTTTGATCCAACCCGTAGGAATCAATAGAAAAGGCAAATCCCCTATGATACACCAGATCCGGCTCGGTTATTGATAGAGTGAATAGATCTGCCATTTCTTGAAATCTCTCTTCTGATTCAAAATCGTGGTGTAACGTGTATCCCCCTTTGTTCCGGTTATGGAATAGATGAAATAAATCCAAAAATGGATTTTTTTTCAAGAATGAAATCTTATTGGAACTGTCCATATCTGGTTCATCCTTCGGAACCATATCACATCCCGGATCTGATGAAATAGGATGAATTGAGACGGTATTTTGTAAATACGTAATTATCTTGAATATATCAACCATTTCTTTATTTTCCGATCGCCTGGAAGGGACAAAAGAAACATCTTGTTTTTTCTTCAAAAATTTCTGATCTCTAGTGGACCTCTCAGTAGGATTCGAACCCAGATGAAGTTCTGACCATCTGTCAGAGAAAAAAGAACGAATTGATCTTGTAGGATTCCCAAGAAATTCTTCGATTTCTTTCGGAAGCAGATGATTATTCATCTGCTTCTCACGTTTCGTGAATAGACGGGACATTGAGGAAGATCCAAAAAGGCATTTCGGGAATCGATCTGATTCTATCTCTGTTCGTTCCGTTTGAAGAAAGGAAGGATCCCAAAGAATCGATCTTTCTTTTAGTTGCTGAATCTCTGTTTGATCGATCAATGTGTGATATTCTGAATCCTCATTTCTAATGGAATCGAAATGATCTCTGGATTGATCAGAGGATCCTTTCGATTGGCTAGAATCCGTTACTTGAACGAAAATAGATCTTGTGGAATCATATTGAATATTTGACAATACATTCCGTACCCTGCTAAAAAACCGATCCTTGTTTACCAACCACACATTGTCTAACCAAATCCAATTCTCTCTCGATACGTTCCTCAAAAAATCCGATTCGTGCTGATTCTTCCCCCAACTAACGAAGAGATCTTGGCGGAATTGCCACATATGAAATTGAGCACAATTTTGCAAAGAAATACCCCACTTGTTTCTCGAGAAGAGATGGGAAACGTGCTCAATATCATTTGATTGAATAGTTGCCTCAGCTCCTTGTTGTTTGAAGAAACCCTCCCCTTCAATTGGTCTTTTTTCACGAAAAGCAGACATGAGATAACAAATCAAGTCTTTCCCTAAGATTTCGAATAGCTGTCCCGAATTCAAGTTGATTATGTTTCGCTTCTTCCTCGGAGAAAGACGATCAAACAATTCCCAATCATGGTCCTTGCGGATCGGATCATCCGTATAGGATAAAAAAAGAAACTCCAGATATTTGCTATCTTTCTCTTTGAATGAGATCTCAATTCCAGCTACGGTTTCATTAGCTATCTTACAACTAGAATCCCTCTTTTTTCCGATCTGGTTCCTCCACCACTGCGAACCCCGGTTCGATTCAGGCATGATACACTTTTTATTTATTGGGAGAACCCAAGTACTCTCTTGCGGATCCATGAAACAACTCTCAGAAATCTTTTTCTCTTTTGGAAGATACAGGAGCGAAACAATCAACCTATTGATATTGGAAGACCAAAAAGATTCTTCCAATGTCTCATTTCTGGGTCCAATGGAATTCATAGGTATAGGAAGAAGCTCCATCAAATAGAGATTTTTTCTTTCGACCATCTTTCGATTGGTAATACGAGATATAAGGACCACTACTACAAGCAGTACTACACCTTTGATCGTGAAATATCGATTGCTTGTTGAACCCTGTGAATCACGTGAAAGTAGGATACTCCAAATTCGGGGGTCAGAGAGTTTCATAAAACGTTCTTGGTGGAAAAAAATGTGAGTGAAAGATCCCACTGAATCGAATTTGATCCATGAATCTAAGAAATAGTGAGAATTCTTGATCTCTCTCAATATCTCTCTCAATTCGAAGATCCAGGATTTGAATTGATATCGTTTCATTGATTCCTCCTAAAGATTTTCATTGATTCCTCCTAAAGATTTCATTTCAATTGGAATTTGGTTATTCACGATGTACAATGAGCCCTGTTAAGCATCCATGGCTGAATGGTTAAAGCGCCCAACTCATAATTGGCAAATTCGTAGGTTCAATTCCTGCTGGATGCACGCCAATGGGAACGTTCAATAAGTCTATTGGAATTGGCTCTGTATCAATGGAATCTCATCATCCATACATAACGAATTGGTATGGTATATTCATACCATAACATATGAACAGTAAGAACTAGAATTCTTATCGATACTGGAACTCATAGGGAAGAAAATGGAGTTATGGATGGAATCAAATATGCAGTATTTACAGAAAAAAGTATTCGGTTATTGGGGAACAATCAATATACTTCTAATGTCGAATCAGGATCAACTAGGACAGAAATAAAGCATTGGGTCGAACTCTTCTTTGGTGTCAAGGTAATAGCTATGAATAGTCATCGACTCCCAGGAAAGGGTAGAAGAATAGGACCTATTATGGGACATACAATGCATTACAGACGTATGATCATTACGCTTCAACCGGGTTATTCTATTCCACCTCTTATAGAGAAAAGAACTTAAAGCAAAATACTTAATAACACGGCGATACATTTATACAAAACTTCTACCCCGAGCACACGTAATAGAGCCATAGACAGTCAAATGAAATCCAATCCACGAAATAATTTGATCTGTGGACAGCATCATTGTGGTAAAGGTCGTAATGCCAGAGGAATCATTACCGCAAGACATAGAGGGGGAGGTCATAAGCGTCTATACCGTAAAATCGATTTTCGACGGAATGAAAAAGACATATCTGGTAGAATCGTAACCATAGAATATGACCCTAATCGAAATGCATACATTTGTCTCATACATTATGGGGATGGCGAGAAAAGATATATTTTACACCCCAGAGGGGCTATAATTGGAGATACCATTGTTTCTGGTACAGAAGTCCCTATATCAATGGGAAACGCCCTACCTTTGAGTGCGGTTTGAACTATTGATTTACGTAATTGGAAGTAACCAATTAGGTTTACGATGAAACCTAGAAATCAATCACTGATCCAATTTGAGTACCTCTATGGGATAGACCTCAACAGAAAACTGTTGAGTAACGGCAGCAAGTGATTGAGTTCAGTAGTTCCTCATAGAAAATTATTGACTCTAGAGATATGGTAATATGGAGAAGACAAAATTGTTTGAAGCACGCACAGAACCGGAAGCGCCCCTTGTTTCAAAGAGAGGAGGACGGGTTATTCACATTTAATTTGATGGTCAGAGGCGAATTGAAAGCTAAGCAGTGGTAATTATAAAGATCCCCCCGGGGAAAAATAGAGATGTCTCCTACGTTACCCGTAATATGTGGAAGTATCGACGTAATTTCATAGAGTCATTCGGTCTGAATGCTACATGAAGAACATAAGCCAGATGATGGAACGGGGAGACCTAGGATGTAGAAGATCATACATGAGTGATTCGGCAGATTTGGATTCCTATATATCCACTCATGTGGTACTTCATCATACGATTCATATAAGATAAAGATCCATCTGTCTAGATATCATCATATACATCTAGAAAGCCGTATGCTTTGGAAGAAGCTTGTACAGTTTGGGAAGGGGTTTTTAAAAGAAGAATCTACTTCAACCGATATGCCCTTAGGCACGGCCATACATAACATAGAAATCACGCTTGGAAAGGGTGGACAATTAGCTAGAGCGGCGGGCGCTGTAGCGAAACTGATCGCAAAAGAGGGTAAATCAGCCACATTAAGATTACCATCCGGGGAGGTCCGTTTGATATCCAAAAACTGCTTAGCAACAGTCGGACAAGTGGGTAATGTTGGGGTGAATCAACAAAGTTTGGGTAGAGCCGGATCGAAGTGTTGGATAGGTAAGCGTCCTGTAGTAAGAGGAGTAGTTATGAACCCTGTAGACCATCCCCATGGAGGTGGGGAAGGGAAAGCCCCAATTGGTAGAAAAAAACCCACAACTCCTTGGGGTTATCCTGCGCTTGGAAGAAGAAGTCGGAAAAGGAAAAAATATAGTGATAGTTTTATTCTTCGTCGCCGTAAATAGGAATATTGAAAATAGAATTTTTTGAATTTGAAATAATGTGATGGGCGAACGACGGGAATTGAACCCGCGCGTGGTGGATTCACAATCCACTGCCTTGATCCACTTGGCTACATCCGCCCCTTATCTAGCTAAAGGATTTTCTCTTTTTTCCATTCATCATTATTGTATTTATTCTTACCTTCATACTTAGATCGAGATATTCTATTGGACATAGAATGCCAATCTTTAAAATGTAAAAAAAGGAGTAATCAGCTGTGGCACGTTCACTAAAAAAAAACCCTTTTGTAGCTAATCATTTATCAAGAAAAATTGAAAAACTCAACATGAGGGAGGAGAAAGAAATAATAGTAACTTGGTCTCGGGCATCTACCATTATACCCAAAATGATTGGCCATACAATCGCTATTCATAATGGAAAGGAACATTTACCTATTTATATAACAGATCGTATGGTAGGTCACAAATTGGGAGAATTCGCGCCTACTCTGACTTTCGCGAGACATGCGAGAAACGATAATAAATCTCGTCGTTAATTTGGAAAAAAAAATAGATACTTATCATTCATTGGCGGGAGATAACCTTATGATAAAGAAAAAGAACTCAAATTCGAGTAGAGAAGTAAAAGTTTTAGCTCAACATATATGTATGTCTGTTTTCAAAGCGCAAAGAGTAATTGATCAGATTCGTGGGCGTTCTTATGAGGAAACGCTTATGATATTGGAACTTATGCCTTATCGAGCGTCTTATCCCATTTTAAAATTGGTTTATTCCGCAGCAGCAAACGCTAGTCATAATATGGGTTTAAACGAAACCGATTTATTCATTAGTAAAGCCGAAGTCAATGGAGGTCCTTTTGTGAAAAAATTAAGACCTAGAGCTCGAGGACGTAGTTATCCGATAAAAAGACCCACTTGTCATATAACAATTGTATTAAAAGATAAATCAAAATTCTCTTTCGATGAATTTAAGATTTAGATTCATATTTAGAAAAAAATAGATGGAAAGAGAATATAATAAAAAATTAATAAAAAATATGGGACAAAAAATAAATCCGCTTGGTTTCAGACTTGGTACAACCCAAAATCATCATTCCTTTTGGTTCGCACAACCAAAAAATTTTTCTGTGGGTCTACAAGAAGATGAGAAAATACGGAATTGTATAAAGAACTATGTACAAAAAAATAAGAGAATATCCTCAGGTTTCGAAGGAATTGGAATTGCGCGTATAGAAATTCAAAAAAGAATTGATTTAATCCAGGTTATAATTCATATTGGATTCCCAAATTTATTAATAGAGGGCCGAACACGAGGAATCGAAGAATTACAGATGAATGTACAAAAAGAATTTCGTTCTGTGAACCGAAGAATCAACATTGCTATCACACGAATAGAAAAACCTTATGGAGACCCCAATATTCTTGCAGAATATATGGCTTCTCAATTAAGAAATAGAGTTTCATTTCGAAAAGCAATGAAAAGAGCTATTGAATTAACTGAACAAACAGATACAAAAGGAATTCAAATACAAATTGCAGGACGTATTGATGGAAAAGAAATTGCACGTGTCGAATGGATCAGAGAAGGTAGAGTTCCTCTACAAACAATTCGCGCTAAAATTGATCATTGTTCCTATACAATTCGAACTATCTATGGAGTACTAGGCCTCAAAATTTGGATATTTGTGGATGAAGAATAATAGACCTTTATTTATCTTGTCATTCTATCCAGTAATATAGTGATATATAGAACAAAAAACTAGAAACTTTTTCTGTTAAATCAAAAAAATAAAATAATTCAAATTCTATAAGGTTGAATAAAAAAGAAATTAACTTTTTTTTTATAATTGCTATGCTTAGTGTGTGACTCGTTAGTTTTTTCTTTAGAGTTTTTAGTAGGATCAAAAAAAGACTGATCCCTAATAGTAACTCAATAACTACAACTACTATATAAAAATAAAAAAGAAAAAAAAATTAAAAACTAATAACTAACTTATTGCTTCATATTGTCGAGATCCCCAAAACAGTCACTATATGACTGGATCAATCATATAGTTGTAACAACTGGAATTGTTCCATAACAAAAAAATCTGATTGTGGATTTGAAAAAAAAATAAATAAATAAAGGGATGCGGATAAATGGAAAGGTGATAGAAAGAGAGAACAAAAATATCAATGATATATAATTCCAATATGTATGGTCTATGAATTACCTCATATAAATAAAAGGCAGTGTAATAAAGCATTAATTTCATATTGTTTTAATATTGTTTAATATTGTATCGATTAATATATAAATAATAAATGATATATAAATAATAAAGAGCTTCCGGTTAATAGAAACTGAGGAGATTGACTCGTAGACAGATTTTGTTGAGAGCTCCATTGCAGAGTTCAGGCCTAATCATTAATGGAGAAGCTATAGGAACGACGAAACCTGTGACTATATAGGATTCTATTTAAAAGAATCCAAATGATTGAGCAGGCGGGATGGCGGAATGAACCAAGAACAATTTTTTTTTTTACTCGGAGAGGTTGTGGATTGATCCTACGAATAAAGCAGGAAAAGGAAAGAGTCAATATTCGCCCGCGAAACCCTTATTTATTATTTATTGGATTCCAATATTGTCTTGATTCAATAATTTATTAAAAGAAAAGTAAAAAAAAAAAATAAGGATAGGATCCGGTATAAAAAAGAAACATTATCTATATCTAGAAATAGACAAATCTAACCGTATATACAGCTTCTTATCTAATAAATGAAATATAATATCAATAAATCCCATTACTTAGTTTAATGTATTAGTTATTAAATACAATACATGCGCATCTGTAATATTATCGAATCCTTTCATTCGTGAGGAGCTGGATGAGAAGAAACTCTCATGTCCGGTTCTGTAGTAGAGGTGGGAAAAAACCATCAACTATAACCCCAAAAGAACCAGATTTCGTAAGCAACATAGAGGAAGAATGAAAGGAATATCTTGCCGGGGTAATCATATTTGTTTCGGCAGATATGCTCTTCAGGCACTTGAACCTGCTTGGATTACCGCTAGACAAATAGAAGCAGGACGAAGAGCAATGACACGATATGCGCGTCGTGGTGGAAAAATATGGGTACGTGTTTTTCCCGATAAACCTATTACAGTAAGGCCCGCAGAAACACGTATGGGGTCAGGAAAGGGATCTCCCGAATATTGGGTATCTGTTGTTAAACCCGGTCGAATACTTTACGAAATGAGCGGAGTCTCAGAAACTGTAGCCAGAGCAGCAATTTCAATAGCTGCGTGCAAAATGCCTATAAAAACTCAATTTGTTATTTCAGGATAGGGATGTAGAACTAAATTAAATATAAAAAAGGGATGAAAAAACAACCACGAGTTTCTTTATTTCTAGACAAATACTATTTCTTCTTTTTCCTCATTCTTCGCATTGAAATAAAATAAAAAATTCAAATAAAAATGATATGATTCAACCTCAGACCCTTTTGAATGTAGCAGATAACAGTGGAGCTCGAGAATTAATGTGTATTCGAATCATAGGAGCTGGTAATCATAGATATGCTCATATTGGTGACGTTATTGTTGCTGTAATTAAAGAAGCAGTGCCCAATATGCCTCTAGAAAGATCAGAAGTAATAAGAGCTGTAATTGTACGTACATGTAAAGAACTCAAACGTGACAACGGTATGATAATACGATATGATGACAATGCAGCGGTTGTCATTGATCAAGAAGGAAATCCAAAAGGAACTCGAGTTTTTGGCGCGATTGCTCGGGAATTGAGACAGTTGAATTTTACTAAAATAGTTTCATTAGCTCCCGAGGTATTATAAAGACTCATAGTCATAGATCAAATTATGATATTGCTCTAGTAGGATATCTGAAATAAACCCAATTAATAGATTGTGTCTCACGCATATACTTTGTACTAATTTAAGAATTAATTTAATAATAAATTTCAAATTTCATTAAATAATGAATACTTTGAAGTATTCAAATAAAAAAACATGTTGATTATATCAAAATTAGGAAGCACCAATAATTAAAATTCGTCATGGGTAGAGACGCTATTGCTGATATAATAACTTCTATAAGAAATGCTAACATGAGTAAAAATGGAACGGTTCGAATAGTATCCACAAATATCACCGAAAACATTGTTAAAATACTCCTACGAGAGGGTTTTATTGAAAATGTTCGGAAACATCAGGAAAGTAATAAAAATTTCTTGGTTTCAACCTTGCGCCATAAAAGAACTAGGAAAGGAATATATAAAACGATTTTAAAACGTATCAGTCGACCCGGTCTACGAATTTATTCCAACTATAAAAAAATTCCTAAGATTTTAGGTGGAATGGGAATTGTAATTCTTTCCACTTCTCGAGGCATAATGACAGATCGAGAAGCTAGACTAGAAAAAATTGGAGGAGAAATTTTGTGTTATATATGGTGATCCTCCTCTGGTATCCTAATTTTATCTCTAACTTCCTATTTGTGAAATAGAGAGGAAAGGTGCGTTATATAACTCTTCCTCCATTAGTTGATACTTCAAAGAGGTTGCCTGGAATGGAATGAAAAAAAAAAATGATTCATGAAGGTTTAATTACTGAATCATTTCCCAATGGTATGCTCTCTGAATCCGTTTATATTTTATATAATGAAGATCTAATTCTAGGTTATATTTCGGGGAAGATCCGACGCAGTTTGATACAAACACTGCCGGGGGAAAGAATCAAAATAAAAATAAGGCAATATTATTCATTCAACCAGGGGACGTATAATTTATAGACTTCGGAACAAAGATTCGAACGATTAGATGGATTCTTTTTGAAAAAATCCCTTTCATCAAAGATACAATTTGAAGAAAAAAAAACAAGAGACTTATTTTCTTCCAAGGAATAGATTAAAAATTAAAGTAAGGAGTAAGAAATATGAAAATAAGGGCTTCTGTTCGTAAAATTTGTGAAAAATGTCGACTGATCCGTAGGCGCGGACGAATTATAGTGATTTGTTCCAATCCGAGACATAAACAGAGACAAGGATAATCTTTCTAAAGTTTCTCAAAGAGGGGTTATGTAAAAATAAAAGATTTGTTTTAACATAAAATGGATATCTCCATATCTTTTTATATATTTCTGATTCATATTTATGAGATGATAAAATATGGCAAAACCTATACAAAGAATTGGTTCGCGTAGGAATGGGCGTATTAGTTTACGCAAGACTGGACGTAGAATACCAAAAGGAGTTATTCATGTTCAAGCCAGTTTCAACAATACCATTGTAACTGTTACAGATGTACGAGGTCGAGTGGTTTCTTGGGCCTCCGCCGGTACTTCTGGATTCAAAGGCACAAGAAGGGGAACACCCTATGCTGCGCAAGCAGCCGCTTTAGATGCTATTCGTACTGTAGTAGATCAAGGTATGCAACGAGCAGAAGTTATGATAAAAGGTCCTGGTCTCGGAAGAGACGCAGCATTACGGGCTATTCGTAGAAGTGGTATACTATTAAGTTTCGTACGTGATGTAACACCTATGCCACATAATGGATGTAGACCTCCCAAAAAAAGACGTGTGTAAAAAAAAGAATTAAATGGATTTCAAGAGAAATAAACGATTCAATGATCTGATCAAATAATAATATTAGTATGGTTCGAGAGGAAATAGCAGGATCCACTCGAACACTACAGTGGAAATGTGTTGAATCAAGAGTAGACAGTACGCGTCTTTATTATGGTCGTTTCATTCTGTCCCCGCTCATGAAAGGGCAAGCCGATACCATAGGTATTGCCATGCGAAGGGCTTTACTTGGAGAAATAGAAGGAACATGTATCACACGTGCTAAATCTGAGAAAGTGCCACATGAATATTCTACGATAGTAGGTATTGAGGAATCGGTACATGAAATTTTAATAAATTTGAAAGAAATTGTATTGAGAAGTAATCTGTATGGAGTTAGAGACGCATCCATTTGCGTTAGAGGTCCTAGATACGTAACCGCTCAAGATATCATCTCACCGCCTTCCGTGGAAATAGTTGACGCAACACAGCATATAGCTAACCTGACGGAACCAATTGATTTGCGTATTGGATTACAAATCAATAGAGATCGCGGATACCGTATGAACCCCACAAATAAGTCTCAAAACGGAAGTTATCCTATAGATGCTGTATCCATGCCTGTTCGAAATGCAAATCATAGTATTCATTCTTATGGAAATGGAAATGAAAAACAAGAAATACTTTTTCTAGAAATATGGACGAATGGAAGTTTAACTCCTAAGGAAGCACTTTATGAAGCTTCTCGTAATTTGATTAATTTATTTATTCCTTTTCTGCATGCGGAGGAAAGGAACATTCATTTCGAGGAAAATAAAAACAGGTTTACTCTACCTCCTTTTACCTTTCAAAATGGATTAACTAAGCTAAGGAAAAACAAAAAAGGAATTCCATTGAAATGTATTTTTATTGACCAATTAAAACTATCTCCTAGGGCCTATAATTGTCTCAAAAAGTCCAATATACATACATTATTGGACCTTTTGAGTAACAGTCAGGAGGATCTTATGAGAATTGAATATTTTCGTACAGAAGATGTAAAACGGATATTGGACACTCTACAGAAACATTTCGCAATCAATTTACCTAAGAATAAGTTTTCATTTTAAAGAAATTTTTTCATATTCTTTTTTTTTTTTACTTCATTTTTTATCTTCGACACACAATTCGTATTTTCGCGAAATAGATCATAATAAAATTCATGTATCTAGGGAGGATTCACTTTAGAAGCGACTATTCCCTAGATACCTAGATCGTGGTATTTCACAGTTGAATCAATTTGAAAAAGACCTAAAGTTAGAGATTTATCAATAGGTAATGTTGCTCCAATACCTAACCAAAGAGCTACTGCGGTACCGATCAAAAAGACTGTTGTAGCTACTGGACGACGAAATGGATTTTGGAATTTATTAACATTCTCCAAAAAGGGTACTGTTAATAATCCTGTTGGTACTGAAACCATTAAAAGAACACCCAATAATTTATTGGGTACTGTGCGGAGTATTTGAAATACAGGAAAAAAGTACCATTCGGGCAATATTTCCAAAGGAGTTGCAAATGGATCTGCCGGTTCACCAATCATTGATGGTTCTAGGACTGCTAAGCCGACATTACATGCAATAGTACCTAGAATTACTACCGGAAAAATATATAAAAGATCATTGGGCCATGCGGGTTCTCCATAATAATTATGCCCCATCCCTTTGGCCAATTTAGCTCTTAATACAGGATCGTTCAAGTCAGGTTTCTTTGTTATTGGGATAGGTGAATTCTTATGGATCCATCCCCCGAAAGAACCGGACATGATAATTTTTCATCATCCGGCTCGAGCAAGATTCAAAAGAATTACAGAAATAGATTGATAGAAAATCTATATTTAATAGATATCCACACATATAAAATAGAATGACTCTATGTAAGTGAGAAAGGATTTACTAGGTCCCATTTCCAAAGTTGCACCTATTCATATTCAGTGCAAATAATTTAGTTCTTACAGATAAATGCTCAATATCCAAGTAGGCTTAAAAATTTGATCATAATCAAGGGCTTTTTGGACTGTCTCATGTCTTTTTGATTTTATTCGTTTTTTCCCCGCAACATCTTGATTTTCTTACATACAAAGTCTTTACTTGTTACTAATAAAGTCTAGCCTCTGTTCTTCCTTAGATCCCTTATTTCACTCCGATAGTATCATATTATAGATCGAGGTCAATGCAGAGGAAATGAATGCATTTCCATACTATAAATAAGTAAGTGGGATAGATAAAACATTGGATCGTGTCACATCACTTATTCTACAGGATCTTACGGAGCCTGTTCATGCATGACATAATTCGGACATGATCATAGAAAAAATTCTCCTCAAGCGAACCGGCCTATCCTATGCTACATAGGGGGATTTACGTGGTGGTTGGATGCGGAGACACGTTTGGTTGTGAATTTCAACGTGGCGGATAAAATAATATATCGGCATGGCCCAATCAATAGTTCAAGTCACACACTCCCATAATCCATCCATCCTCTCTTCGGAGAATCCACTTCAACTATTCTTATCAAATAAGAACTAAACTACTTCGGAGTTGAAGAGAAGTATCAAAAAACATGTCTTATTTTTTCAATAATACATATTTGTAGCAATGAAATACTATTGTTCCTTCCCGATAGGATATATCAGAAATTACAAATATCTATAATCTGTTTTCTCTATAAAATAAAGCTATAACTATAAAGGACCTGAAATACCTTGCTTACGTATCATTGGGAAGTGCATTAACATAAATACGGCAGTAAGAAGAGGCAATACAAAAGTGTGTAAACTATAAAAACGAGTCAAGGTAGATTGACCCACACTAGCACTTCCACGTAATAACTCTACCAAAGGAGATCCTATTATAGGAATAGCGTCAGGCACGCCTGTCACAATTTTTACTGCCCAATAACCAATTTGGTCCCGAGGTAAAGAATAACCAGTTACACCAAAAGATGCAGTCAATACAGCCAGAACCACACCTGTAACCCAAGTTAATTCACGGGGTTTTTTAAACCCACCTGTAAGATACACACGAAATACGTGCAGAATCATCATTAGAACCATCATACTTGCTGACCATCGATGAACTGATCGAATTAACCAACCAAAGTTGGCTTCAGTCATTATGTATTGAACAGAGGAAAAGGCCTCCGTAACAGTTGGACGATAGTAAAAAGTCATAGCAAAACCCGTAGCTACTTGTACTAAAAAACAAGTAAGCGTGATTCCTCCTAGACAATAAAATATGTTGACATGAGGAGGAACATATTTACTAGTTATATCATCTGCAATCGCTTGAATCTCGAGACGTTCCTCGAACCAATCGTATACTTTATTGAGATAGGGAATCCGAGAGGACCCCCCCCCCAAGAACCGTATATGAGAATTTCATCTCGTACGGCTCAAACAGAAACACACAAATACCGATTTCGACGGATATGCAATAGAAAGTTCAAAACTTCTTAGCTGCTCGATGCAATTTGTGCCAAAGATAGGAAGTAAAAAAAATCCGAAATCTCTTCTTTGTGATGCTAATGCCAAAAATATCAAGTTAGCTCGTACACCTTTCTTTTTCTTTATATTGATCGTTCCAGGCCTCTTGAATCTTCTCTTTCCTATTTTTGTTTGTTTTTGTTATTTAATTTGTTGTTTTTTGTGCGTAATGGGGGTCGACTGTTGATAGGAATTCCCTTGTTAAGACCCTATAAATCAATTTAAACCTCAGATTCATACAAGAACCACGATGATTTAATCCCAAGCTAAATAAACGGGTTCTTTGAGTAAAAACCATTTGATCATCAATTATTCAATTTCAATGAGTGGATGTAATGACTCAACAAAATCTAGAGAAAGAAGTTGTTCTTCAGATAAAATTAATTTCATAAGTCTAAAGAAAGAAAAATTATTTCATTTAGGAAATACCCATCTGAAAGTTTTTTTAGTCCGGTTGCGAGGTCTAAATAATAGGTATGAATCATAGTTAGAATATTTTTTTTCTTACTTTTTTCTATAATATTCCGTGTTCCAGATATTAGAATAAATATCCGACGGGGTGGAATCATCTTAATAGAGATGACAGGGCCGTTCTCTGTATTATCAATAGGATCAATTATAACAAGTCACACGCTCATATTCCGGAAATACCGAAAAAAGAAATACCACAGTCGAACTACCAAAAAGGTCTATAAATCCAAGTTTTAAATAAAAATTTTTTTGATTGAAAAACTAGAGGTTCATAGTTCTTATGAACCTAACTCATTGAAATTCCATCCAGTAAAACGGAAGAATTATAAATTTCCAAAATAATAGATAGGAATATTGCAAATAGAGCCATTGCAACTCCCATAAGTGGTGTAGTCCCCCAGCCCGGAGCTACTTTACCATATTCTGAATTCAATGGTTTCAATAAACTCCCTACAGTAGTTTGTCTTGGCCTAGATCTAGAACTACCCTCAACGGTTTGTGTAGCCATAAATCCTATTTAATCATTGGTTGAGATCGGTTGACTTTGTATACTATATCCGTTGTAATTGTAAATAAATAAACGATCTTATCGTAGATCCATTGTGATCTTGAAATTTTCTAAAAATGGAAACAGCAACCTTAGTCGCCATCTTCATATCAGGTTTACTTGTAAGCTTTACGGGGTACGCCTTATATACCGCTTTTGGGCAACCCTCTCAACAACTAAGAGATCCATTCGAGGAACACGGAGACTAGACTTGTTGAAGTAATGTGCCTCTTGATATGAGGGCCCATTACTTCAGTTTCTATAATGAAAAATTATTTCATTATTTTTTAGTCGGAACCTTAGGTGGTTCTCGAAAAAAGATAGCGAAAAAAATTATCCCTAAAGTCGAGACTAAAAGGAATGTATAAACCAATGCTTCCATAGATTCGATCGTGGTTTACAATTATAGCTTTCACATCTATTCGTTTGATTGAGTGGGATCATTTACCATACCATAAAAAAAGAGGGGAAAGAATCAACGAAAAGAAGTTGATTCAAGTCTCTATTTTTTTCTCGGGTACCCGAGAAAAAAATAGAGATAGAGGATAAAGATACCAGAGCAGTCTTGTATCAAACTACTTGTCTCTTTGTAGTTGGATCTCCAAGTTTTTGGAATGCCCCAAATTCCACTTGAGCATCCAAATCCGGATCAATACCAGCAAAAACATCTCTAAACAAGGTTCTAGCGCCATGCCAAATATGTCCAAAAAAGAAAAGCAAAGCAAACGAAGCATGCCCAAAAGTGAACCAACCCCTTGGACTACTACGAAAAACACCATCAGATTTTAAAGTAGCGCGGTCTAATTCAAAAATTTCGCCTAATTGTGCGCGCCTAGCATATTTTTTCACAGTAGCAGGATCGCTATAATTGACTCCATTGAGTTCGCCACCATAGAACTCAACAGTTACACCTACTTGTTCGACACTATACTTTGATTCTGCCCTTCGAAAAGGAACATCTGCCCGAACAATTCCATCTCCATCTACTAAAACTACCGGGAATGTTTCAAAAAAAGTAGGCATACGACGTACAAAAAGCTCGCGCCCTTCTTTATCTCTAAAGACGGGATGTCCTAACCATCCAACAGCTATTCCATCCCCGCTATCCATTGAGCCCGCTCTGAATAATCCCCCTTTTGCCGGATTATTACCAATGTAATCATAAAAAGCTAATTTTTCGGGAATTTTAGACCAAGCTTCCGATAAACTTAGATTTTCAGCTAGTCCGGCACCAACTCTTCGATATATCTCTTGCTGGAAGTATCCCTGATCCCACTGATAACGAGTGGGACCAAATAACTCGATTGGGGTTGTTGCTGACCCATACCACATAGTTCCAGCAACAACAAAAGCTGCAAAAAAAACAGCAGCGATACTACTAGAAAGTACAGTTTCAATATTGCCCATACGTAATCCTTTGTAGAGACGTTGAGGCGGACGGACACTAAGATGGAATAGGCCTGCCAATATGCCCAGTGTACCTGCTGCAATATGATGAGAGGCGATTCCGCCGGGAACAAAAGGATCAAAACCTTCCGCGCCCCACGCTGGACTTACAGATTGTACTTTTCCAGTTAGTCCATAAGGATCAGACACCCATATTCCAGGACCATATAAGCCTGTTACATGAAATGCGCCAAAGCCAAAGCAAGCCACTCCTGAGAGAAATAAATGAATTCCAAAGATTTTGGGCAAATCCAAAGAAGGTTTTCCTGTACGTTCATCACAGAATATTTCTAAGTCCCAATACACCCAATGCCAGATGGCCGCTAAAAAACACAAGCCAGAAAACACAATATGTGCTCCGGCCACGCCTTCATAGCTCCAAATACCCGAATTCGTTACAGTTCCTCCTGAAATACTCCAACCACCCCATGAATTGGTTATTCCTAAACGAGTCATGAAGGGTATAACGAACATACCTTGTCTCCACATTGGATCAAGAACGGGGTCAGAGGGATCAAAAACCGCCAATTCATATAGAGCCATCGAACCGGCCCAACCAGAAACTAGAGCCGTATGCATTATATGGACAGAAAGCAATCGGCCGGGATCATTCAATACGACAGTATGAACACGATACCAAGGCAAACCCATGGAAATACCCCTTTCTCAAAGAAAAATAGACACTATGTAACTTTATCGCATTGCAATAGACTTATACTATTTACCTAATCTTTTCAGCGAATTCTGTATGAGAAAAGGTTACTTTTTATTGTATTCCGTTGAAAATAACGGCTGAATTCTGTTCGTAAGAACAAAGAGAAGCAGATCTATTCTATACCCGATAAGTACCAATACGCAATGGGAGCATTAGTCCTATTTGGGGGGAATGAATGTATGGATCCTTTTTATTATTCGAACGATCTATCTCTTCATTAAGATTTTTATTTATTAATTCCATCTTTCTCTAAAAACCTTCGAAGAAGACAATAAACTCATTCTTACGTTTCCATATTAAAGTGAAGTATAGTACTTAAATTTTTTCTTTAATTTAATGCCCATTGGTGTTCCAAAAGTACCTTTTCGGAGTCCTGGAGAGGAAGATGCAGTTTGGGTTGACGTATAGTGCGACTTGTCAGACATATTGGGTCATATGGAATTTCCCCATTTTCTCCCCCGATCGAGATATCCTCTGTTTCGCCCAAAAAATATTGTATTGATTGAAGAATCAATCATGGGTAGCGTGAAGTTAAATTAGATTAATTTAGATTGAGGAGCAATATTCTTAATTAGAAGAATTTATGGTTAACTTGGACTAAAAAAAATGAAGTATCCAGGCTCTGCTCATAAAATACCAAATGGGTAATAGTAATATATGTAGAATTACCACTTGTAGCTATGCATAGAAGATTCTTCCATTTTATTTATTTAATTAGAGAAGCACTCTTAAACTGCCATGTCAACCATTATAATAAATACATTGAATAGTTTTTGGGAGACATGAAACGAATTGAAAAAAAAACTCGTAGCAAAAAGAAGTGGTACTGAGATCATTTGTCCTATATGTACAACTAGAATTCGGATAGATCTTTCCCCGGAGTAGAACATGAACCTAAAAGAATTCAAAGGGCCCATTCAGGAACAAGAAAATGACATCGTGATTTAAATCTCGACGAAACAATACATCAATGAGAGGTTAATTAAATAAGTTCAGTAAATTCTTTTTTTTTTAGGGAAGGGGGGTAAAAACTCTTTCTTTTTTTTAATGGAAGAAAAAACCCCTTCATTAGAAAAGCAAGAATCTCTTAAAAAAAAGAGAGATAGGATTGGAATCGACACATTGATTCTTTATTTTCGCAATTTTTTTGAACCGTATGCATCCAAAGATGCACGTACGGTTCAAAAGGGATATAATTTTGTCCTAATCAACCGACTTTATCGAGAAAGATTACTTTTTTTAGGCCAAGAAGTTGATAGCGAGATCTCAAATCAACTTGTTGGTCTCATGGTATATCTCAGTATAGAAGATGATACTAAGGATCTTTATTTGTTTATAAATTCCCCTGGTGGATGGGTAATACCAGGAATCGCTATTTATGATACTATGCAATTTGTTTCGCCCGATGTACATACAATATGCATGGGATTAGCCGCTTCAATGGGATCCTTCATTCTGGTCGGAGGGGAAATTACCAAACGTCTAGCATTCCCCCATGCTTGGCGCCAATGAGTTTTTATTGAAAAAAAAGAAAAAGAAGACTATGCCTTCGCCATATTGAATATGAATAATAGGTAATAATAGCATGGCACTTCGAGTTCGATATGAACAAACTATTATTGTTTTTCCTAACACGATATTTTCTATCGAGATAGTAGTATGAAAAAAGGTTATTTCCGACTTGATCTTCTATGTCGGGAGTGCAGTTCAGCGTCACAAACCGTTTTCTTCCACACCAGAAGCCTTTTTCTGATAGAAGAAAAGAGTACGAAAAAAAAAAAAAGAAACTTTGGGATTGCTAAATCACAGACGAGATAAATATAGAAAGCAACAGAACCATCATAGTATTTTTTTTTTTACATTACAATATGAATGAAAGGAAGGGTGGTAAATGGATCATTCAACAATCTAGATCGGATGGATTCTTTTTTTTTTTTCTTCGATAAAATCGAAGGGGGAAAAGGAAATTCCATTGCAGAGCCGTATGCAATGCACAAAAGGTGCCTGTACGGTCCGTCGTTCAATTCTATTTTTTTTCTTGTTTTTTTAGTCCTTACTTTAATCCAATTCTTCAAGATAGAAGAACCGTTCATGCATGATGTTAGATCAATATTATCAGGGTTATGATTCACCAACCTGCTAGTTCTTTTTATGAGGCGCAAGCAGGGGAATTTATCTTGGAAGCGGAAGAACTACTCAGACTTCGCGAAACCCTCACAAAGGTTTATGTACAAAGAACAGGTAACCCTTTATGGGTTATATCCGAAGACATGGAGAGAGATGTTTTTATGTCAGCAACAGAAGCCCAAGCTCATGGCATTGTTGATCTTGTAGCGGTCGAAAATGAAACTATTGGGGATTTCGCCTAAATATATGATTCCCTCCATAATTCTATTTTTCCGCGATTTGATATTGAATCTAAATAATTCATAATCATCAATAAATCAGGTTAAGATCGATCTAAACCAACCTATTTTATTATATATATGTATGATATGCCGACAATTAAACAACTTATTAGAAACACAAGACAGCCAATACGAAATATCACGAAATCCCCCGCACTTAGGGGGTGCCCTCAACGACGGGGAACATGTACTCGGGTGTATGTGCGACTCGTTTAGATCATGAGTTCAAACAAAATAAATACAGTAATTTTTCAAGTACCAATCACCAGTACCAAGGAATAAAGATAGATAGGATGGAAAAACGTTCTTTACTATCTATAAAGCTAAAGATTCATCATCTACCTATATTTTTGTGTATGAAATTTATGGTTTCCATTGGTGCAAATCCAATCACCTCAGTTTGAGATGAGAAGTAATTCCCCATTGGTAGCAAATAGTTATCTATTAAGCGGAGGAAAGAGTACTATAAGAAAAGAAGCAAAAAGGTTATGTTCCTATTCTTGAAAGAACGGACTAACAAGGTCAGCTACCTAGCCAACTTTCATAATTAAATGCCGTCACTGTATGGATAACCCTTTTGTGAAAAGAACTATTACTAATTGGTAGAGCTAAACTAAGGAGTGTGAACTATACAAGTTCACAATAACATTTGGTTAAATGAAAGAAAAGGCTCCGGTGTATAGAGAGGACCTCACCGTTTACGAAGTAACCATAGAAACGATGGAACCCACTATTTTTTTTATCACTAGAATTTATTCTTTCCGGGTAAAATACCCGGAAAGAATAAAAAATTGTGGTTGGGAAGGTCATAGTAGCAAAAGCCATTGGAATTTATATTTTATATATCGGAATAATCCGTTTTGGTATTAATTAACTAGAGGGGGGATAAGAGGATGACTGAAAGAAAAGAAATCAATTAGTTATTCATTAAAGTTTAATTTGATTCAATGACCAGAGTTAGACGAGGATATATAGCTCGGAGACGTCGAACAAAAATTTTTTTATTTGCATCAACCTTTATAGGGGCCCATTCAAGACTTACCCGAACTGCTACTCAACAGAAAATGAGAGCTTTGGTTTCCTCTCATCGGGATAGGGGCAGACAAAAGAGGGACTTTCGTCGTTTGTGGATTACTCGAATAAATGCAGCAGCTCGTGAGAATATGGTATTCTATAGTTATAGTAAATTAATACACAATCTGTACAAGAAGCAATTGCTTCTTAATCGTAAAATACTTGCGCAAATAGCTATATCAAATAAGAATTGTCTTTACATAATTTCCAATAAGATTAGCAAATAAAAGAGATTAAAAAGTCATATATCATATATCATATATATAAATAGCGAAAACAGAATAGAATTCCCCGGAGAATGGACTCCGGGAAGATAGAATAAAAATGAATTTAAGAAATTAAAAAGAAATTAAGATAAGTAGTGGGAATGAACGAACATCTTTCAAAAAAAAAAAGATTTTTTATTTTCCTATTTGTTGTTTCTTATAACACAACAATCAAATCTGGATTCGAGGTTTTTCGAGCAAAACATCAATCTGAGCTTGAGTTCCGCTTGGAGTTTTGAATCAATAGGAAGAGTACATCTAAGAGTATATCTATTTATTTCGGGTTCTGGGACCAGCCGTTCTAGGGATCGACTCAGCTCTCTCAAACTGTTTTTCATTATTAAGAAAAGGTAACAAAGATAAAATACGAGCTTGTTTTATAGCAATAGTAATTAATCGTTGTTGTTTCAAGGTCAATCTATTCACCCGTCTAGATAATATTTTTCCTTGTTCACTAATAAATCGACTAATTAAACTCATGTTTCTATAATCAATTTGATCCCCCGATTCAATTGGGGGAAAACGCCTACGAAAAGATCGCTTGGATTTGCGAAAAGGTTGCTTGGATTTATCCATGGTTTATTCTTTATCTCTAAATTTCTATTTCTTTATTCATTTCAGATCTGACCGAAATGAGTTTTCTTTTTTTATTTGTATATTATATATTTATATACATATATATGTTAAGTTTTTCTTTTTCCTGTTCCTTTGAAAAATAATACAATACATAACATATGTTCCATTCGATCTATTTCTTTATTTCCCGATGAATCGTATGCTTGCGACAATAACGACAAAACTTTCTCAAGTCTAATCGACTGGGTGTATTGTGTCGATTCTTTTGAGTAATATATCTAGAAATGCCCGGCAATTTCTTATTGACACCATTTTGGGCACAACTGGTACACTCCAAAATAACTCTAACTCGGACATCTTTACCCTTAGCCATGAACCTCCTTTCAATTTTTGATCGACTTAATTCTTCTATTTTCGACCCGAATCTAAATCTAAGAAGACGAAAAGAACAAAAAAGAAAAAAAAATATATATATATAAATGGAAATAAAAGTTACTAACTAGTTAATTCCAATTAATACTAATATAGAAATAGAAGTTTATAGAAATAGAAGTTACTAACTAGTTAATTCCAATTAATAGAAATTAATAGAATATAATAATTTTATGTGAGTAATACAATTTTTTCTAATTATCAATTATTCTTTCCAGTATTTCATTTAAGTATCCTTTTTTCTATGCTACGATTTCGTGGAATTTTTTACCCTATACAGGAACCTCTTTTCCATTTCTGTTCTCCAAAATAAAATAGGATCTTAAACTATAATTAAAAAAAGGGGAATGACAAAGCATCGGGGAATAAACGATTAATTTCTATCAATAGACCTGCTAAAGACCCAAACCATAGAGTAGTTAGCACGGGTGCTGTGGAGAGATATGTTTTTATATCCCGCATTGAAAATCCTCCTTCTTTATTGTAATACATATATGGTCAGATGCTGTAGTTCAAGATCATTTGTCTTTTTTGTACGGAATTCCTAACAAAAATAAATATCTACAATGAGCAGTAGATGAGGTTTTCCTATCCCTGTCCCTAAAAAAGAAAGGGGGTACCCCTTTCTTTTTTCTTAAGCATTCTAATAAATATTAATTCTTTTTTTATTTTATCAGATGTATATAATTTTTGATTATTTATTATATGAAACCAAAAAGAAGAAATGACAAGAAAATTTTATATGGATACAGAAAAAAATAACGATGTGGAAAACAAGACATGG